TTAATCAATCCGATGGATTGTTAGCGTATTTAAATCCTGGAAAATAAAAACAGTACCAAACCTTTTTGAAAGGCTTGGTACTGTTTTTTTCCGTCTAAACATTTATTGCAAACAGAGCATAATAAATGCTTATTATGCATCCAGCAGGAATTGAACCCGCGACTTCCCAATTATGAGTTGGGTGCTTTTACCATTCAGCCATGGATGCTAGATAAAGCAAATAAAGTTTATACTATTTATATATAATATATATATATATATATATTACCTTATATTAGGTACCCAATCTGATTCTCTTATTATTTGATTCATGCCTATTGCTTTCAATAAATAAAGCAATACGACTCACTTGTTCGAGAGTTGCAAGAAGGTTATCGATCTTGCAAAACTTTGATGTCCGGTCAGAACTTGTCAGCTTAACTGATCAACTAATATTATTAGTTAGTTTTTAGTTTTTTTTGGGGACTTAGAAACTTTCATTCTTGGAAGTAATGACTGTAGACAGAGACTGTCTATTGGTTTGGGGCGGACGTAGCCAAGTGGTCCAAAGGCAGTGGATTGTGAATCCACCACGCGCGGGTTCAATCCCCGTCGTTCGCCCGCTGACCAGATGAAAATCTTTGTCGCATTTCATAGTATGATTTTATTCTAGATAGGAGGGAGCTCAAAAACAAGGTGAAACGATGGAATATGTGAATAAATAAGGCAAAGTTAAACTGAAAATTAGATCGAACGAATAATAATAATGAAAAAGTTCGGGCGATCAAAAAGAAATAAAAGGAGATCAAAAGATGAAAATAGCAGTTTATGGAAAAGGCGGAATTGGCAAATCAACGACTAGTTGTAATATTTCAATTGCCCTAGCCAGACGTGGTGAAAGAGTCTTACAAATTGGATGTGATCCCAAACATGATAGTACTTTTACTCTGACAGGATTTTTGATACCTACAATTATAGATACTTTGCAATCCAAGGATTATCATTATGAGGATATTTGGTCCGAAGATGTAATCCATAAGGGTTATGGAGGGGTAGATTGTGTGGAAGCTGGAGGGCCACCAGCAGGAGCTGGATGTGGGGGATATGTAGTAGGAGAGACTGTCAAATTGTTAAAAGAATTAAATGCATTTTACGAATATAATGTAATATTATTTGATGTATTAGGTGACGTGGTTTGTGGAGGTTTTGCTGCTCCATTGAACTATGCAGATTACTGTGTAATTATTACAGATAATGGATTTGACGCATTATTTGCAGCTAATCGTATTACTGCCTCTATCAGGGAAAAAGCTCGTACACATCCACTCCGATTAGCAGGCTTGGTTGGAAATCGTACCTCTAAAAGAGATCTTATCAATAAATATGTAGAAGCCTGCCCAATGCCTGTAATAGAAGTGTTACCTCTTATTGAAGATATTCGAGTTTCAAGAGTCAAGGGGAAAACCTTATTTGAAATGGTTGGATCCGAACCATCTCTTAACTATGTGTGTGAATATTATTTAAACATAGCGGATCAAATATTGTCCCAACCAGAAGGTATTGTACCAAAGGAGATTCCAGATCGGGAATTATTCAGTTTACTCTCTGACCTTTATCTGAATCCTATTGATGAGGGGAGACATAAAAATAATAAGGAAAATTTACTTGGATTTACGACAATTTAATCAACATAGTTATTAATATTTATGTCAGTGAAAGTTTATGAAACTCTTACTGTCGAATGTGAGACAGGTAATTATCATACTTTTTGTCCAATTAGCTGTGTGTCTTGGCTATATCAAAAGATTGAGGACAGTTTCTTTTTAGTTGTGGGTACAAAGACATGTGGTTATTTTCTGCAAAATGCACTTGGGGTTATGATTTTTGCAGAACCCCGCTATGCAATGGCAGAATTGGAAGAAGGAGATATCTCGGCTCAATTGAATGATTATGAGGGATTAAAAAGGCTTTGTATTCGAATAAAAAAGGACAGAGACCCCAGCGTCATCATATGGATAGGTACTTGTACTACAGAAATAATCAAAATGGATTTGGAAGGTATGGCACCCAAATTAGAATGGGAAATTGGAATCCCAATTCTAGTGGCAAGAGCGAATGGACTGGATTATGCTTTTACTCAAGGAGAAGATACTGTGTTAGCTGCGATGGCACATCGTTGTCCAGAACCAGAATTATTCGTTCGTGAACGAAAATTAACTATACAAAATTACTTCGCTTTTCATTCTATAAAAAAACATGAATTGGGCGAATATGCAAATAGTCCGTCCTTAGTTCTTTTTGGATCTTTGCCGTTCAATGTGGCTTCTCAACTCAATCTAGAATTAAAACGCCAATCCATCAAGGTATCAGGTTGGTTACCTGCTCAAAGATATACTGATCTTCCATCATTGGGTGATGGAGTTTATGTTTGTGGTGTTAACCCCTTTTTAAGTCGGACAGCGACAACTTTGATAAGACGCAAAAAATGTGAATTAATTGGAGCTCCTTTTCCTATCGGTCCGGACGGAACGCGTGCTTGGATTGAAAAGATTTGTCCTGTATTTGGTGTTGAAACCCAAGGTCTGGAGGAAAGAGAGGAACGGATATGGGAAAGTTTAAAGGATTATCTTGACTTGGTACGTGGGAAATCTGTCTTTTTCATGGGAGATAATCTACTAGAAGTCTCTCTAGCAAGATTCTTAATCAGATGTGGAATGATCGTTCATGAAATTGGTATTCCATATATGGATAAACGATATCAAGCTGCTGAATTATTACTTTTACAAGATACATGTATAAAGATGTGTGTACCAATACCACGAATTGTGGAAAAACCGGATAATTCGAATCAAATACAACGTATACGCGAATTACAACCCGACTTAGCTATTACTGGAATGGCTCATGCTAACCCGTTAGAGGCAAGAGGAATTAGTACTAAATGGTCAGTTGAATTTACCTTTGCCCAGATTCATGGGTTTGCCAATGCAAGAGATGTACTTGAATTGGTTACTCGACCCCTACGACGTCAGAAAAATTTAGAAGACTTGGGTCGGACCACCTTAGTCATAAAAAAAAACAAGTTTAAAATGTCCCAGTAATTCTCATTATTATATTATTATAATTCTCATTATTATATTATTATAAATTAATTATTTAATTTAATCTATCCAATTTGATTTCGATTATTTCTATTATTTTGTGATAAAAATAAGTTGTGGGGTCGATATATAAGAGAGTAAAGATCAAAATTGGGATCAATTCTGTCATTTTCAATTAAATTCGTGGATGTGAACGATAACTAAGATAACTAATATTTATTCTTTTCTATGGGAGATAGAAGATATTTCTATAATAATTTCGCAATCTCCCATACTTCTATGGGATATAATAATTATGATTTATGATAATAATCATAATGTCACACCACAGATGGACATAGAATAGAGATCATTGACATTTTTGGGATTGGGATATATAATTTTAATGTATATTGTTTGATTAATAAAGTGTAAGGAAATAGGCATATAATAAGATAAACAGATAAACTTAAACCATAAGGAGGTTTTATTTTTATATGGTAATCAATATATTAATATGATATATATATCATATTGATATGCCAATCAATATACAATATGGTAAGCCAATCAATATATTAAATATATGTAACTAATATAGTTAGTTAATAATATGTAACTAATATAGTTAGTTAATAATATGTAACTAATATAGTTAGTTAATAATATGTAACTAATATAGTTAGTTAATAATATTGCCAATCAATATATTGACTATATATAATAATTAATAATATAGTCGTCACATTATTCACTGTTATTCTACCCGTTATTCTATTCCTTTTCTCAAATTATATATATATATATATATAATAAAATAATAAAAGTATTTTACTTAAATCTTAAATCAAACCATAAGGAGTAATATTATTATGATTCTTCAAAATATCAATTTTATTTATAGTCTGGTATCGTCATGGGTCCTAACGTTTAGTCCGATGGTCATATTTGGTTTCTATTATGGCTTCTTAACTACATTGCCAATTAGTCCGGCACAAATCTATTATGTAAGATCTTTACTACTAAAAGATCTTAGAATTTACAGGGAAGATAGAATTATTCCTACGGGAGGAATAATTCTCAGCGGTTCTTTTGTAGGTCAAGTTCTAGTCTTCTCATCCATTTACCTTTCTCCTATTTATGCAGCATTATGGAAGCCTCATACAATGGCTCTAATGGTTGCACCAATTATGTTATTAATTTTTATTAAGGTACTATTTTGTGATCTATGGGACTCCTCAATCAACGAGTTTATTCCTTGGATCAACAATATAGAAATGGAATTCATTGTTGCACTAATTCTACAATTGCTAAATCCTGCCCTTTTTTTCAGCAAGTCTATTTATAGCAGACTGATAAACCTAATGTTATTTCAATATAGTAGAAGCCTTTTGTTTCTGCTAAGTACCGCCGCCGGATGGTTAAGCGGACAGCTTCTATTCATAAAAGTGACAGAAGTATTCTGTTCACGTGTGGAACATGATTCACCCTTTAGATTGGAAGCAAGAAAACGGCATATTGGTGTAACTTTCCAAATGCTTTTCTTGGGTTACTTTGTACTCATGTGTTATGGTAGAACCCCTCCCCCAATAATTACTAAGTGGTTTGGCGATAAAGCCTTGAGTCGAGGTCCTCAAGAGGAAGAAGAGGACGAAAATACAAAGGTAGATGATGCTAACAAAAAAAGCGATAAAAAGAAAAAAGCATATTTGAAGAAGAAAAAAGAATCTTTGAAGAAGAAAAAAGAATCCTTGAAAAAGAAAAAAGAATCCTTGAAAGAAAAGGCCAAAGAGAAAGATGTAATACTATCAGATGTCATGTGTAAACCGTGGCCCACAATATTTTTTGATTATCGCCGATTCAATCAGCCATTACGTTATGTCGGTATTGGTGATTTCTTTCTTCGCGGTCCTGTCAAGGCCCAAGTCGCTGAGTATTTTTTCGATGTTTGTCTCAGTGATGGGCGCCAAAGAATTTCTTTTACAGCTCTACCCAGTATGACTTTCTTTGATAAAATAGTCAATTTAGGAAGTGAAAATTCTATCACAAATCAGGATCATCTTGATAGATGGATAGTTACCAAAAAAGAAAGAAAGAATTTCTTAGGCAAAGAGCTTGAAGACCGAGTTAAAGCTCTAAGCAATGGATTTCCTGTTGAAAATGTGATGGATAAAAGAGTGAGATTTTCGATAACCAACAGTGGAGAGTGCCTTCCAGAAATAAATGATCCTTTACTGAGCGGGCCATTCCGTGGGGTGATGAATCAATTTAAATCACCGTGGATGTTACCTCCTTTGAACTTGGACGATAAGGGATTTAGGGCATTTTTATTTAAAAAGCATAAAAAAGCGAAATGCCATTTTACCAAGGAATTTGGACATTTTTCATTCGAACGATCGGAAAAAATCGTTCGACCAGAAAATGAGAAATTAAAAATGATTTTAAAATGGTGGCTCGATAAAATCCGTGTATTCTTATTAGAAGAACAGGAAACACGAACATTTCTGGATGAAGTGACATTGAAAAAGTTGTCGAAAATGTTTGACAATATTTATCCAAAAGATTCGTTGGAATATGTTTTAGTGGCCCCAGCAGATTTAGAAGCGGAAATAGCTTCTTGTGATAAAAAAATATATAGTAACTATTTGTTGAATATTTTCCTTCAAACGACGGGTACGAAATGGGAATTGCTTCTTAGTATCCTTTCTACAAAACAGGCTTTGCTTTGTGAGCGATTTTTTCTAATGAGATCGAAAAAACTTCCAAATTCTATAATATCTATAGATATTCCTGAAGAGATTTCTTATGAAGATCTTCCTTATCCTTATAAAGATACTATTGATGGATATATAAATATTCCTGATGAAGAAATTCCTCATAAAGAATTTTTTGTCCTTTATAATAAATTCCTGAAATTCAGGGGGTTTTTAAATGATAATGAACCGCGAATTAAAGATTTTAGTAAAATTATTGTGCCTACATGCCCTACCATACTATTAACAGGCTTATACGATACTATCGCTGTCAAAGATTACCTGGAGGTTCGTCCAAAAAAAGCTCGAAGTTATCTAATTATAAAACCCTTTGAAAAAATTGAAGAAGAACGACTAGAAAAGGAAAAGGAAAAACAAAATAAAAAAGGAATTATAGACAACTTCTTAAAACGATTCAAAAAAGAGGAAGAGGAAGAGGAAGAGGAAGAGGAAGAGGAAGAGGAAGAAGAAGAAGGAGAAGGAAACGAGGATGAAGAAGATGATGAGGATCCGATGTCAAAGGATCTACATGTATTTAGTTATCCGCATGAGGGAGATTTTCGTCGGTTCCTAGTCAAAGGAGCTCTGCGTTTTAAAAGACGCAAACTTTCATTGTTTAGCATTTGGACAGCAAAACCACGGTCGAGTCTTTTTGAGAGACTAAAGGAGATGACTAAAATGAAAATGCATCACAAATCTAAATCCAAATCCAAATCCAAACCTGTACCTAAAGCCAAAATTCAAATTGGAGAGACAAAGGAAGATAAACAGCGGAGGATTTTAAAAGAATTCGAAAAGTTACTCAGAAGAAAACAAAGAAGAAGACGCCGTACGAAAGAATTCTTTCGCCGTACTAAAAAGCAGGCATTCGATTGGGAAATCTTTCACTATGTAAGAGCTACTATATTATTTACTCATACATTTATTAGAAAACGAGTATATTTACCTTCATTGATAATAGCTAAAAATATTGGTCGTATTTTATTATTGCAGTTACCCGAATGGAAGCAGGATTGGGATAACTTACATAAAGAATTTTATGTAAAATGCAATTATGACGGTTATGAGTTGACAGACGTAGACGTACCTAAACACTGGTTTAGAGACTACCTAAGAGAGGGGATTCAAATTAAAATTCATAACCCTTTTCGATTGAGACCATGGTATGATGAATCTACCACCGAATCTACTCCTAGTAAAGACAATACTAGTTTCTTAACCCTGTATGGAACAGAAGCTAAAAAACCTTTCGGAAAGCCAACGAAAATACCTTCTTTTTGGAAACCTATTGACGAATGGATTCGGGATTACATTGTCCAACGTATAAATTTCATTATCGAATGGCTAAAACCTATTATCGAATGGATGAAACCTATCATCCAATGGATGAAAATTATTGGCCAATCGATATCACTGATTTGCTCAAAAATAACAAAAGTATTTTGTAAAAAATCTGAACTTCGACCAGATACTCGGAGTACAGAAAATCTTAAAATGAATGACCGAGTCCCTGTACTGATTCGGACTAGGCCTACGCCTAATATGAAATTTACTCTAGAGATAGTACAGGATCCATTGGAACCAAATCTAATTGAAATCGAAGAAATTGAACCAGATGTACATCTGGAAGATCAAGATATAAATATAAATGAGTGGCCAACTCGGATCAAAAAGATGAATGAACAATATTTGTTAAACTTAGATATTTTAAACAAATTAAAAGCCGATGTGAAAAAGTTGGAAAATAAAATGGATATGGATCCACCCGACATACAACACAGATTGAAAAAGGCACGGGTTAAAATAAAAATTTGGTTTTTTGGTTTCCGAAAAACAATCGTTCGATTCATTACGAGGAAATTGCCATATTTTATTAAGTATTTTATTTTAATAATGAAAAGAACATTTATTGATCTTAAAATAAGTGTTCTTAATCTCATCCTTTCAAATTTACAATTTTTAATGCAATTTAGGAGGAATATTGCAGCAATTATCAGAATATTTATTACGAATAGAAATAGAATTATAAGAATAGTCATTAAGACTAGAAATAGAATTTTAAACCCAAAAAAACAAGATTTCAAAAAAAAAATTTCCCAAGCATATGTAGTTGCAAAGATATGGCAACAAATACGGGCTATGAAGGGGTCTTATGCGAGGGATTTACTACAATACAGAACATCGTATCCTTTAATTAAAAAGGATATCAAAGAATTCTTAGATATGCAAGGAATATTGGATTCTAAAGGGCCTCAATATTTAAGGGTAAAAGATTGGAAACAATGGTTAAAATGGTGTGCCGGGTACAGAATAGCACCCCAGAAAAAAAAGGTAAAAGGTTCGAAACAATGGTTAAAATGGTGTACTGGGTACAGAATAGGACCCCAGAAAAGGAGAAATGTAATTGGTAACCGATTGGGATGGAGTCAATTTGCATATTTTTTGGGAGACATTAAATTTGCGTCTTTTATAGGACGACTCAAGAAAAAGATCAAAAGTAACAGATATAATCTTTTAGCATATAGTTATCTCGATTATATGAAAGAGGATACTCACGGATCCCCTATACACTATATACCAAAACCGGACAATCAAGCTATTACCAATTTTCAAAGAACCGAAAAGGATTCCGATTACTCCAAGGATTCCGATTACTCCGAGAATTCCGATGATTCCGATGATTCGGATGATTCCGATGATTCCGAGGATTCCGATTACTTCGAGGATTCCGATTACTCCGATTCCGATTCTTCTAAAACTAGGAAGGAGAAAACTAGGAAGGAGAAAATTAGGAAGGAGAAAATTAGGAAGGAGAAAATTAGGAAGGAGAAAACTATAAAGGAGAAAGCTATAAAGGAGAAAACTAGGAAGAGTTCCGATGAATTGACAACTCATAAGAAGCCCTATTACAAATTTCAATTTTGGCTTTTCCCAGAAATTAGAAAAAAAGCAAAAAAAGCAAGAAAACTTGGTGACCTTTTTCCTCCAGACATATTTAGAACGCGTCTTCTTAATATGAATGACTTTGAAGAGTTTAAAATACCAGAGGACTTTGATGTTGATGCTTTTCTTATGGAACTGGAAAGAAAGAGCGAAGAAGAAAAACAAAAAAAACGGGAGGAAGAACAAAGAATTAAGCAAGAAAAAGAACAGAAAAAGAAAGAGAGAGAAAAGAAAAAAGCAGAAAGAATGCAAAAACTGAAGGCGGCAACTACTCGAAAAGAAGTAAAAAAAATGAAAAAGGCATTCAGGAAAGAAGATAAGGATAAGAGAAAGAAAAAAATGAGGGAAAAAATGAAGGAAAGAAAGGATAAAAGAAAAAAAAAAAAAGCTGAACGAGCTAAAAAACGGGCTGCTCAACGAGCTGAACGAGTTAAAAGAGAAAAAAATAGAAAGAATCTAAAATATAGAGACTTTCTAGTTCAAGACTTTAGGAATCTTTATCACAAAGACATAAAAGAAAGAAAACATCCCGAAAAATTTCGAGTAGAAAAAAAAGAAAATACTTTTAAACTAGATGCTGAAAAAAAAGCACAAGGTGACAAAAAGGGATGGGATGAAGTTCATTTTCAATTGGATTTTGGATTGGATAATGAAGAAGGATTGGATAATAAAGAAGGATTGGATAATAAAGAAGGATTGGATAATGAAAAACAAAAAAAAGAAGAAGGAAAAAAAGTAACAAAAGGAAAAAGAAAAAAAGTAACAAAAGGAAAAAGAAAAAAAGTAACAAAAGGAAAAAGAAAAAAAGTAACAAAAGGAAAAAGAAAAAAACTAAAAAAAGGAAAAAGAAAAAAAGTAACAAAAGGAAAAAGAAAAAAACTAAAAAAAGGAAAAAGAAAAAAAGTAACAAAAGGAAAAAGAAAAAAACTAACAAAAGGAGAAAGAAAAAAGCTAAGAGAAGAAAAAATAGAAAAGAGAAGGAAAGAAAAAGAAGAAAGAAAAAGACAGAGAGAAGAAGAAAGAGAAAAAATAGAAAAACAAATACTAGAGAAAAGAAGAGCGAATAAATTGGAGAATCGAGAAAGGGCGAAAAATTTACTTAATTGGAGAAATAAGTACAAGCTGGGAAACCTGTTGATACGGCCTTGGTTTAAAAGTGCCAGAAATGCGGCACGTTTCTTAGACCCGAAGAAATTAGGCAACGATAACTTTGCATATCAAGTAGCTAAGCCATATATGGATAACGGAGAATTTGACTTAGAATTATTAGAGCTTATGATGTATATGGGAAATTATTTCAAGGATAAAGAGAATACATTTAAGAAAATTTTGTGGGATGCAAGAAGACGGTCTATGCCACTTATACCGGGGTACTTTAATGACCGATTCCTTATATATAAAATTGCAAGTTTTTTATTGAAATTAAAAAGGAAAGGGATTGATGTAAATCTTTTTGATGAATCTGTCCGACGCGGAAAAATAGAAACTATGGAGGATGAAAATGAAAAAATTTCAAGTTCCCTCATTTTCGAATATATTTTTATTCCAAGACGTCGTAGAGAATTTCGAATTTTGAATCGTTTGAATCTGGAAAACAATTTAGATGAAAGTGCAGGATTGTCAAATAGTAAAGACATACAGAATGACGAAGAACTCATTGAAAAAGACGAACATCTTAGCATAGATACAAGAGAAAAGATAAGACGTTTTCTTTGGCCTCGTTATCGATTCGAGGATCTTATTTGCATGAATAGATATTGGTGGAATACAAATGATGGGAGTCGATCTGTTATGTTGAGGGTACGTATGTACCCAAAAATAGATCATTGGGAACATGTACGAAATAGTTTGTATCAAACCTCTCAAAGTTTTTTAAGAGAGATTCTTCCAGATCTGTTAACTCACCTCAAAAGTTTCTTAAATATAAGGGTGCGAAATGTACCTAATGAGGTAAAGGATACATAAATGAGCTCTATCAGGGCGGCGCCCCTTCCTTCAGGGCGGCGCCCCTTCCTTTTGGTCGAATATCTAACTAAACTCTTAGGGGATTGATAAATTTATAAATTATTGCTTTAGAGTTCCCAGCTCCTGGATAATAAAGTTAGATACTTTATTAACGAGGTTTACGTCTCATATCTCGAAAAAATGGAATATTTTTAAAAAAGCATTCCATAAAAATGGATTTTTTAAAATTTGATTAATATTAATAAGAGGTCTCAAAACTATTGCTCTTATTCTTCCAAAGAGGTGGTGTTATGAGAACGATATCATAAAATATAATTATTATTATTGGGTAGGCCCTACAAAGTGGGGAAACACACCACGGAATTATTTCGAGACCGGGATTAAAAATGTGGCCCATAAATGGTATAATTCAATATTCTTGGACTACAACCAAAAAAATCTATCACTTTATCAGGAGTAGAGTAGGGAGAGGATAACCTTCTTATGAGACATTATTACGATGTCTATACCAATTCTCAAAAGCTGCAATATTCCCGCTGGGATCGCTTTTTACAGTTTATAGATTATTATGGAATAAAAAATTCCATATGTGCGAAGTTAACGCTGTTTATCTTTTCCTCTTTAGGTTCCTCTTTCCTCGTCTTTAAGTAATCCTGTTTCTACGGGAAGAGACAAATAATTAATCTCCCGTAGAAACAAACCTTCGGAATTAGTCATAATATATAGACCATAAACAAAAAGAAATGGATCTCATTTTTTTTCTTACTATTAAAATAAAATAGAAAATAAATCGTATTTGACTTTGTCAAATTTTTTTATGATAAAGAATTTGTCCGTTCATCCCTCTTTGGTTCTTAAAGAACAGAGAGGATCTGTTGAATCTCAAGTATGTTATTTAACCAGTCGAGTAAAAAAACTTACTGAGCATTTGGACCTGCACAAAAGAGACTATTCGTCCCAAAGAGGTTTGTGGAAAATTGTGGGTAAACGTAAACAGCTTCTGATTTATCTGTTCAAGATAGATAGAATTCGTTACAATAATTTAATTGGTGAATTAGATATTCGTGGGCCACGTTAATTTCGAACGAAGTTTTCAGATCCAATTATGGTTTATTAAATTCCGGAGAGTCGTTCTTTTGTCTTAATTGATTTATAAACGGAGAAGAGTTATGATTATGGTTGCTACGGAGAAAGACCCCATGATGGTAAGTATGGGTCCTCATCATCCATCAATGCATGGTGTTCTTCGACTTATTGTGACTCTAGATGGTGAAGATGTTATTGACTGTGAACCTATATTAGGTTATTTACATAGAGGAATGGAAAAAATTGCTGAGAACCGAACAATTGTCCAATATCTACCCTATGTAACACGATGGGATTATTTAGCTACTATGTTCACAGAGGCAATAACGGTTAATGCGCCAGAAAGATTGGAAAATATTCAAGTACCTAAAAGGGCTAGCTATATCAGAGTTATTATGCTAGAGTTGAGCCGTGTAGCTTCTCATTTGTTATGGCTTGGACCTTTCATGGCTGATATTGGTGCGCAGACTCCTTTCTTTTATATTTTAAGAGAGAGGGAAATGATATATGATTTATTTGAAGCTGCCACGGGCATGCGAATGATGCATAATTATTTCCGCATTGGAGGAGTAGCTGTGGATTTACCCTACGGTTGGATAGATAAATGCTTAGATTTTTGCTATTACTTCTTCCCAAAAGTGACAGAATATGAAAGGCTTATTACACGCAATCCTATCTTTTTGAAACGAGTTGAGGGAGTAGGCATTATTGGTAGAGAAGAAGCAATAGATTGGAGTTTATCAGGACCCATGCTACGAGCTTCCGGAATCCAATGGGATCTTCGTAAAGTGGATCATTATGAATGTTATGATGAATTGGATTGGGAAATCCAATGGCAAAAAGAAGGAGATTCGTTAGCTCGTTATTTGCTTCGAATCGGGGAAATGAAAGAATCTATAAGAATAATTAGACAGGCCCTAGAAGTAATTCCGGGAGGGCCCTATGAGAATTTAGAGGGCCGACGTCTAAATAAGGGAAAAGATTCGCAATGGAACGATTTTGAATCTCGATTTATTAGTAAAAAACCTTCCCCTACGTTTGAGTTATCAAAACAAGAACATTATGTGAGAGTAGAAGCTCCCAAAGGAGAATTAGGGATTTTTTTAATAGGAGATGATAATATTTTTCCCTGGAGATGGAAAATAAGATCACCTGGTCTTATTAATTTGCAGATTCTTCCTCAACTGGTTAAAAGGATGAAATTGGCCGATATCATGACGATTTTGGGTAGTATAGATATCATTATGGGAGAGGTTGATCGTTAAAATGGTGATTAATATAGCGGATATCGAAGAACAAGCTATCAATTTATTGGGATTTCCAAAAGAAATCTCTAGTCTTATATGGATTTTAATTGACATAATTACTCTTTTATTGGGAATTACGACAGGATTATTAGTTATTGTATGGCTCGAAAGAAAAATATCTGCAGGAATACAACAGCGTATTGGACCTGAATACGCTGGTCCTTTGGGAATTATTCAAGCTTTGACGGATGGGATCAAACTACTTCTGAAAGAAGATATTCTTCCATCTAGGGGAGATATTTGGTTATTTAGTATTGGACCAGCGATAGTGGTCATACCTATTTTTTTAGGTTATTTAGTAATTCCCTTTGGCCGCCACATTGTTCTACTTGATCTTAGTATAGGTGTTTTTTTTTGGATTGCCATTTCAAGTATTGCTCCCCTTGGACTTCTTATAGCAGGATATGGATCAAATAATAAATATTCTTTTTCAGGTGGTCTCCGAGCTGCTGCTCAATCTATTAGCTATGAAATTCCTTTAGCTTTATCTGTGTTATCTATATCTCTACGTGTGATCCGTTGGAATATGAGATTTATTTTCCCCTCTTTTTAGGATAAAACAGGAAAAAAGAAGTGAATGGAATGAATATTGATTCTTCATTCCGATCGAAAAACTAGATAGTCATATGGGTGATATCAAACAGTTTGCAAATCTGCAGTAAGATGATTGAGCCCCATCCCCCATGTACAAGAGTGAAAGCATGCACAATCAGTGAAAACTGCCCAGTTCATATATTAGTCGTTGGGGCCCAACAGCGGGGAGGCGAAAAAGTATGAAGTTACTATCATACATACCGAAAATTAAGCAAAGGTAGGTGGTGAGAAACACCAAGATATAAAAAGATTAGTGAAAGAAAAAGATAAATTATTTCCAGACCAGAGATGTTTCAATAGAAATGGGATGACAATAAGGACTTGGCATTGGTAGGGATGATCAAGTAGTACTTCCCCATAACCCCGATCTAAAATATGTTTCTATCTACTCTAAAAAGAATGGCTATCCAGAACGAAGTAATCCTTTACACAGTTTTCCTCTCTCCCACAAAAAAAATAGTGAAGGTTGAGATAGATTCAAAAGCTTATATTATTGTAGCAGACAGAATCTCATTGGTCCAATTTATCTAATATAATAAATTGGTGCTTGTTTTCTTTTGGTTATTGCATTCTTTATTTTTCAACGGCCATTGAGAAGCCGTATGAAGCGAAAGTTTCACGTACGGTTTTGGAATAGAGATAAGAACAGTGATGTTCTATCGACTATAATTATCCAACAGTTCAAGTACAATTGATATAGTTGAAGCACAGTGCAGATATGGTTTTTTAGGATGGAATTTGTGGCGTCAACCTATAGGGTTTATAGCTTTTTTCATCTCGTCTCTAGCAGAATGTGAGAGATTGCCCTTTGATCTACCAGAAGCGGAAGAAGAATTGGTAGCGGGTTATCAAACTGAATATTCGGGTATCAAATTTGGTTTATTCTACGTCGCTTCTTACCTAAATCTATTAGCTTCTTCATTCTTTGTAACAGTTCTTTACTTGGGCGGATGGAACTTATCAATTCCATTCATACCCATTCTGGAACATTTTGAATGGGATTCAATTAGCGAGGTCGTTAATATAACGATCGGGATCCTAATTCTATTAACTAAAGCTTATCTGTTCTTATTTATTTCTATCACGGCAAGGTGGACCTTGCCTAGGATAAGAATGGACCAATTATTGGATCTTGGTTGGAAATTCCTTCTACCTATTGCTTTGGGTAATCTATTACTCACAGCTTCTTTCCAACTTATTCTATTGTGACCAACTCTATCTTCTTCTTCGTGAAGAGGTTGTGCATTCTGTAATACATCCAAATTTAATAGATAGATCAAATCTATGAATTCAAATTTGATAGATAGATAAAATATATGAAGAGAAAGAATTCTCTATGAAATTAATATTTAAGGAGATTTGCTACATGTTCTCCACGGTGACTGGGTTTATGAATTATAGTGAACAAGCAATCCAGGCTGCGAGATATATTGGTCAAGGTTTTATGGTTACGTTATATCACATGAATCGTTTACCTATTACTATTCAATATCCCTATGAAAAATTGATCCCATCAGAACGATTCCGTGGACGGATCCACTTTGAATTTGATAAATGTATTGCTTGTGAAGTATGTGTGCGTGTATGCCCGATCAATCTACCTGTTGTGGATTGGAAAGTCGGAACGGATATTGGTAAAAAACGATTGGAAAATTATAGCATTGATTTTGGAATTTGTATCTTTTGTGGGAATTGTGTCGAATATTGTCCCACAAATTGTCTGGCGATGACCGAAGAATATGAACTTTCGACCTATGATCGTCATGAATTAAATTATGATCATATTGCTTTAGGACGTTTACCCATATCGGTAATTGAAGATTTAACAATTCGAACAATTCCGAGTTCAACATATTAACATAACTTAATATGTATTAATAAACTATGGGCAAATATTATGATTCAATCATTCGAGTTCCGATCAAAAAGGACTGATAAATAACTTTTGATCCATATGAACCAGGAATTAATAATATTGTTGATATTCCATTAAGAATGTCACATATAGATTGTTCGAAATCTATTATTGACCGATAGATTACTATTATTGACCGATAGATTAGATTTATGAATCAGTCCCCATATCGAATGAAATATTTGAAGTACACAGTATTTGCCAGTATGGCAAATAGGTAAATGAGATCCCCCTTTTTTTAGTGAATGGGATAGAAGAATATAATAATATTGGAACTTATCGTGCACATAATGAATCAACCTGAGCAGATATATGATATTCTTTTGGCTCCTATAACGCTAAGTCTAATATTAGGAGGTCTAGGAGTAGTATTACTTACTAATATAATTTACTCCGCTCTTTCATTGGGGCTAGTTCTTATTTGTATATCCCTATTCTATATTCTATTGAACGCGGATTTTGTAGCTGTTGCACAAATCCTGATCTACATAGGAGCTGTTAATATTTTGATCATATTCGCCGTGATGTTGATGAATAACCCGAAATATCCTAATTCTGATCCCCCCTGGACCGTCGGAGATAGCATCGCTTCAATAGTTTGTACAAGCCTTTTTTGTTCATTAATTACTATTATCCTGAACACATCATGGTTCGGAATATCTCTGACTCAAAAATCAGATCAAATTGTTGAACGAGATCTAACAAGCAATATTCAACGTATTGGAACTCATTTATCCACTGATTTTTTCCTTCCATTCGAACTCATTTCTATAATTCTTCTAGTTGCTCTCATAGGAGCGATTACTATAGCTCGCCGAGAAGAAACAGTTTGAAAAGTTGCAAATTAAAATTTTATCTTTTAGATTGCAGAGGAATCATTTTATTCCTTAGATAATGGAAAATAATAAACTTAATAGAACTTTTGTTTGTATCTGAAGAAGTTGTTGAGGTATGAGGAGTTCCTCTATTATGCTCGAACATGCACTTATTTTAGGTGCTTATTTATTATCTATCGGTATTTATGGACTAGTAACAAGTCGGAACATGGTTAGAGCACTTATGTGTCTTGAGCTAATACTGAATGCGGTTAATTTAAATCTAGTAACATTCTCAGATTCTTTTGATAGTAGGCAAGTAAAGGGGGACATCTTCTCGATTTTTGTTACAGCTATTGCAGCTGCTGAAGCAGCTATTGGATTAGCTATTGTTCTGGCAATATATCGTAACAGAAAATCAACTCGTATCGATCAATTTAATTTGTCAAAATGGTAATATCTACATATTATTAATCTGTATATCTAGTCCTATTCTAAATAGATAGTCTGTATCTCTAAAAGATAGATCTCTCGCTCTATCTTTTTTTTTTATTTTCTAAATAGATAAAGATCGATATAGTATTGCGATCAATCAAGAACATTATTCATATTTAACTAATTATCCAAATGATCTGTCTAACACGACCAGATTTAGTGAAATCTGGAGAGATGAAAGTTAGACAAATCTGTTTCTTAACAGATAGAATCCGAATCTATCCATTATATCACTGATAATACAATCATTGATTTGCTTTATATTCATCATATATCGTTATTGTCCATATCCATATATTAGAATATTTTCTCAAATTAAAAACTTTTTAATACTAACTAATGGAATTCTTAGATCCAATGGCACATTCAGTCAAAATTTATGATACATGTATTGGTTGTACCCAGTGTGTACGAGCGTGTCCGACAGATGTATTAGAAATGATACCTTGGGAAGGATGTAAAGCTAAGCAAATTGCTTCTGCTCCAAGAACAGAAGACTGCGCAGGTTGTAAGAGGTGTGAATCCGCTTGTCCAACGGATTTTTTAAGTGTACGTGTTTATTTATGGCATGAAACAACTCGCAGTATGGGTCTAGCTTACTGACCACTGACTCAAAATAAAAAATAGTTAGATCCATCCCATACATATTTTTCATTCTGCTTTTTCTCTTTCACTGATCAAAACCCATACTCGACCCAAGAGCTCAAGCATGGGTTTTGATATCGAAAGTCTCTTCTCTTTCCATTATGAACAATTTACCTTGGTTAACAATAATTGTTATTTTTCCCATATCTGCGGGGTTATTAATTCCATTATTTCCCCATAGAGGGAATAAGATGATTCGATGGTATACTTTAGGTATTTGCTTATTAGATCTCCTTTTAATGGCCTATACATTCCGTTATTATTATCATTTTGATAATTCATCAATCCAATTGGAAGAGGATTATAACTGGATAGATCTTATTCAGTTTCATTGGAAACTGGGAATTGACGGATTTTCCATTGGACTTATTTCATTGACAGGATTTGTAACTACTTTAGCTACTTTAGCTGCTTGGCCAGTTACTCGAAATCCGCGATTGTTGCATTTCTTAATGTTGGTAATGTACAGTGGCCAATTAGGATTATTTGCTTCTCGAGATATTCTACTTTTCTTTCTCATGTGGGAGTTGGAACTAATTCCCGTTTACCTACTTTTATCCATGTGGGGGGGGAAAAGACGTCTATATTCGGCCACAAAATTTCTTTTGTATACTGCGGGTGGTTCCATTTTTATCTTAATGGGAGCTTTAAGTATGGGTCTTTATGGATCTCATGGACCAACATTTGATTTCGACGTATTAGCTAAAAAATGTTATCCGATAACGCTCGAAATAGTATTCTATTTAGGGTTTTTGATCGCTTATGCAATAAAATTACCAATCTTCCCTTTACATACCTGGTTACCAGATACTCATGGGGAAGCACATTATAGTACATGTATGCTTTTGGCCGGAGTTCTATTGAAAATGGGAGGATATGGGCTGATACGAATCAATATGGAATTGCTACCTAATGCTCATTCTCTGTTTTCACCATGGTTGATAATAATAGGAGCGGTGCAAATTATCTATGCAGCTTTAACTTCTATGGGTCAACGCAATTTGAAAAGGAGGGTAGCTTATTCATCAATATCTCATATGGGTTTTGTAGTTATAGGAATTGGTTCCATGACAGATACAGGTCTTAATGGAGCCATTTTGCAAATGATTTCTCATGGATTAATTGGTGCTGCACTTTTTTTCTTGGCAGGAACAAGTTACGATAGGATACGTACTCTTTTCCTTGACGAAATGGGAGGAATCGCTATACCAATACCTAAAATCTTTACTATGTTCAGTAGCTTTTCAATGGCTTCTTTTGCATTGCCAGGAATGAGTGGTTTTGTAGCAGAATCTATTATATTATTGGGAATAATTACTAGTAATAAATATTCTTCAACCTTTCGAATCATTATTACTGTAATAGCAGCAATTGGAATCATATTAACTCCTATCTATTTATTATCTATGTTACGTAGAATATTCTATGGATATAAGGTTTTGAATGTCCCGAATCCTTATTTTAAGGATTCAGGATCACGCGAAATTTTTATTATGATCTGTCTCTTTCTACCAATCATAGGTATTGGTCTTTACCCCGATCTAGTTCTATTTCTATACCATTATAAGGTAGAAGCTATTTTCTCTCAATCTTCCTATGAATCGTAAATTTTTTTTTTACCTTCCAGAGCTATCTAATAGGCCTAATTTTCCTCTTCTCTTTATGAAATATTAATAGAATTAATAGAGAGAATTGCTCTCTAGTTCGAGTTATTTCAAGTAGTGATTTTCTACGATTTTCTATTCACCCTTTGAAATAACTTGGACGAGCCACCTATTATCTCACTTCTCAATAACATGGAATGACTGTATAGAATCTATCCGACGCGAATTCATCTCATTTATTGTTCTATGCTAAATCAACCATCCATAGCTATGTAAACCTATTCCTAATAGATCAACCCCCAAATAGCAGCTCCAGACTACAAAAAATCCTATAGAAGCCACAATTGCCGGTTTCTCACCTTGCCAACCCCTGTTGATTCTAGTATGTAGATAAATTGCAAATATGGTCCACGTAATTAATGCCCAAGTCTCTTTTGGATCCCAGCTCCAATAAGATCCCCATGCTTCATTGGCCCATACTGCCCCAGAAAGAATACCTATAGTTAAAAGAGAAAATCCTAGACCAATGGCACGATAACTCCAATTATCTAATTGGATAGTCAATTTCCATTTACGATAATTCGTAAATGGAAAGCAAAAAGTAGATTTAAAATCCTTTTTTTCTTGGTCGTATAAATACCAATTTAGATTGGGAGGGAAGAATCGTAAAAAGGAATTATCCGCACTAAGAAGAATATTTATTCGAGACGTAATCACCAAAAAAGCTATTGATGCTAGGGATCCACATAAGAGAGTTGCATAGCTGAGCAATATCATACTTACATGCATCATTAACCAATGAGATTGTAAAGCGGGTACTAACATTGCAGATTGTTGCATTTTATCCGGAAGACCTAAAGTAGCAAAACCATGAGTTAACATAGCACTTGGCGCGGTGATTGCACCTAACCACCAAGTATCCTGGCCCCGTACTCCTATAATTATATGAATAATGCAGGAACTCCATGAAAGGAACATGAATGACTCATACAAATTACTTAACGGTAAATGTCCCGAATAGAACGAACGAGTAACTAATACTCCCGTTATACAAATAAACGTAACTATCATGCCCTTTCTTCCCGAACTACTTAGTTCTTCACTTTGATAAACTAAGGTTCCCCAATAAATGAGAGTTAGAACAAAAGTCAGAGAAAAAGAGACATGAGCTGATATATGTTCTAGAGTGATTAATATCATGATAAATCCATTTTTTCATTTGATTTTGTGCTAAGAAGATAAAATTGATTAATATTTCATCAATCATATCGACATAGATCGAACAGTGGTAGTAATTATACCTATAATTAGGTAATCCTATAATTATTGTATAGGATTCTGTATTGAATCCGTGGTATCTTATTTCCAAGAATGCCACCACTCGGATTCGAACCGAGATGCTCTAGCACTGCTTCCTAAGAGCAGCGTGTCTACCAATTTCACCATGGCGGCTTGATATTGTCTAGTCAGTAGATTATACTATTTTTCCGAGATTGTCAATGGGAATATGTAGATAAGAGTAATTGGTATCAGCAATGTCTGAATGTCAGTTTGGATATCACATTTAATATGTGATGTTGGTCGTTATAACGGAGCATAACGCAGTTTGGTAGCGTGCCATCTTGGGGTGATGGAGGTCGCGGGTTCAAATCCTGTTGCTCCGAAACGAACGAGCATACAAGAACGTATGGATTTAATATTAATAGTTCTGCCATTGAACAAATAGAATAACTAAAAAAAATGATTTCAATGGAATCAGAACAACAACATGTAACAACGAGAAAGGAGAAGGGTTTTGTATTATTACTTTCCCATTGTAATGATTCGGTCGGAAAATAACATCAATTTTGGCATAGATAAAACAAAGAAACTAGGATGAATTGAATTAGATATCTTTCCTATATCTTTCCTATTATTCTTTTATCAACTGTCTGATCAATTAGACCTTAGATATTGCGACGTGAATAGGAAGGTAGATATTCCCATAATTTTATTTAGAAGATCGCAAGAATCTAACAGGTGAACTAATCCTTAGCTATTATGTCCCTATGTTTCCCAAAATGGTCCCAGTATATATACAAAGAATATAGCTGTGAGTAATCTTAAAAAATTGAGTGAGCACTCCTTCCTATCTGACCATAAGGGAAAGGATAAAGAACGAAATTAAATTAAAAATTAGGAGGAAAAAAAGGATAAATAGTTTAATTTGTAACTAAAAACTACAAACGATTTATCATCATTAGAGCATCGGTCCGATGACCCATTTATCAGACCGAAAGAAACAAGCGATTCTATTATTAAATAACTGATGATTAATTGCATAGTTAATATGGTTATTATGTTTTTATTGAGTATCTTTTTGGCATAGATAGAATTAAATAGAATTATCAGCAACATGTAATGCTGGAGTTTATCCGGGATTCTTAAAAAGAATGATGCATTTTGCATATTTTTCCAATGGGAAAGGAGAACGGCTGTAGTGGAACTAATTTATGACCGTGTCCCTTTTCCCCGACCACCTTTCCAAGTATCTTCTACTTAGAAGATAAAAAATGGTTCCCATATCTGTTCTTCAACATCGGTGTAGTCTATTTGGTGGTGTTACGCATCATCCTCCAGGATCTATATTTTTATTTTATTTGGGTGAGCCATAGAAATTAGAAAAAGCTTTTGCTGCGGCCCGATATGCTTTTCCCTTCCAAACATTGCTGCGAATTTTTTTTTTAGATTTAGAGGTACGCTTCTTTGGAACTGTCATAATGAATAATAGTTTTAATTCATTTATCTAGTTCGATGTGAAGGACATGTATGTACTTATACAATTATCAATACTGTATAGTTTTTTATGAATAAAATATTTTAATAAAGATTTAACTCCCTCAATTCTTTTCAATTGAAATAAGTAATGACTCACCTTCTTTTGGTTAATCCGTTCCCACCCCACCCATTTGTCAAAATGGGTGTCATCTATTACAAATCAAATACGAATTGCTGAATCAATTTTTTAATTTGACCATCTGGTCCTAATTATTATGCGAAGTAACGGATATAAAAAAAAATAAAATAACTAGTTATAGTTACTTCGATCAATTCGGATTTGTTCACTTTTGGTTGTCTCCCCGATTGGTTTAATTCTTTCTTGTTAAGCTCGATTATAACTACTACTATTCATTTACAGTATAAGAAGTATTATAAATACTGTATCTTTGGCTAATCAAACTAAATTTAAATTATATTAAATCATTCATATACAATTTGTGTGTGTACACAGCTATCTTTATATCTATATTTGAGTACCTAGACTGAAAATTAGGTACTAGAGTTCCTTCATTACTCATCTTATTTGATGAGTATTAAGTATTGATCGGTTTAAATCTGGTATTTGCATAAAAAAGATGAAAAAAGGTCAATGGAATATTAAATTGATGGGATCCCATATTCTATCATTCTTCTTAGAATGCGACCTATTCTTTTTTTGTCATTTTATTCCGGATCTAGTGGATTGGAAACCAAGAATGTTCAATAGAAAAACATTTCAAATAATGATTCGATCTTCCTATGGAATTTCTATATAAATATGCTCGGATCGTGCCTTTCTTTCCGCTTTCAGTTTCTGTACCAATCGGATTAGGATCCTTATTTTTTCCTGGGGCAACTAAGAGCCTTCGTCGTACATGGGCTCTTATTAGCATTTTTATGCTAAGTGTAGCTATGTTTATTTCTTTCAATCTATTCTTACAACAAATTACCGGTGGTCCTATCCATCGATATTTCTGGTCCTGGATCATCAACAATAAGTTTTCGTTAGAGTTGGGCTATTTGATTGATCCACTTACTTCCATTATGTTAGTTTTAGTTACAACAGTTGGAACCATGGTTATGATCTACAGTGATAACTATATGTCTCATGATAAAACGTATGTTAGGTTTTTTGCTTATCTCAACTTTTTCAATGCTTCTATGCTAGGACTAGTTATTAGTCCTAATTTACTACAAATATATATATTTTGGGAATTAGTGGGAATATGTTCCTATTTATTGATAGGTTTCTGGTTTACACGACCCAGTGCGGCTAATGCTTGTCAAAAAGCATTTATAACTAATCGTGTGGGAGATTTTGGACTCTTATTAGGAATCTTAGGTTTTTATTGGGTCACGGGTAGTTTCGAATTTAAATATTTGTCCGAAAAATTAAACGAATTGATTGCCGTTGATGGGGTTGGTTCATTCTTTGTTACTTCGTGTACTTTTCTCTTATTTTCAGGTCCAGTAGCCAAATCTGCACAATTTCCACTTCATGTATGGTTACCTGATGCTATGGAAGGACCTACTCCTATTTCAGCTCTTATACATGCCGCTACTATGGTAGCAGCAGGAATTTTTCTTGTAACTCGATTGTTTCCTCTTTTCAGAGCTTTACCTTTAATAATGAGTCTTATCTCTTGGATAGGTGGAATCACAGCTCTATTGGGAGCTACTATGGCTCTCGCTCAAAAAGATCTTAAAAGAGGCTTGGCTTATTCCACTATGTCTCAATTAGGTTATATGATGTTAGCTCTAGGTATAGGTTCCTATCGAACCGCTCTGTTCCATTTGATTACACATGCTTATTCCAAGGCATTATTGTTCCTAGGATCTGGATCAGTTATCCATTCCATGGAACCCATTGTTGGATATTGTCCTGGTAAAAGTCAGAATATGGCTTTTATGGGTGGTTTGAGGAAATATATGCCAATTACAGGAATTACATTTCTTTTAGGGACACTTTCTCTTTCTGGTATTCCGCCTTTTGCTTGTTTTTGGTCCAAAGACCAAATTCTTAGTGATAGTAAGTTATATTCCCCCATTTTAGGAGGGATAACTTGGTTCACAGCAGGATTAACTGCCTTTTATATGTTTCGTATGTATTTACTTACTTTTGAAGGGGACTTTCGTATAAATTTAGTTAATTTATATAACAACCATATTACATTATATTCGACTTCTATGTGGGGAGAGGAGGAATCCAGGACATTAAGTAAAACTAAAACGAGAGTGAATTCTCTCTCAAATCAAATTACAGGAAGTAATAGTAATACTTCCTTCTCCAAAGAAGCATTCCAAATTTTGAATAAGATCGAAGGATTTTCCAAAAATAAAAAGAATAGAGGTTTTGTTGCTACTTATTCTTTCGTACATAAAGGATATTTTGGATATCCGAAAGAATCGGGCAACACAATGCTATTGCCTTTAGTTATATTGGGCATATTTACTCTGTTTGTTGGATTGATAGGAGTTCCTTTTTTCCGAGGCCAAATGAATTATTGTATATTATTTCAATGGTTTGGTTCATCAATGAACCATTTCGATGAGAACCATCCAAAAAATTTGTTTGAATCTTTCACAGATGCAATCCCCTCAGTTGGTATAGTATTTCCCGGTATATTGATGGCCTATGTTCTATATAAACCTATTA